TTGCGTTCGGTTCGAAAGGCATGGTTTTCAGTATGTCTCCGGATAGGGCCCCCCACTAGTCCGGCTAGCAAGTGAGCGGTTCTTTCGGGCGAGAAGCGGGCCGGGCCCTACGGGCGGGCATCTCCCGCAACGCAAGCTGCATTGTTCGCCACCACCCGAGAAGCAAAAGATTCGAGAGTCCAGGCTTAATATACATGCATAGATAGTGGTCTAATGACAAGGGCCGACGACGGAAGCTCGGGACGGAGCCGTATGATGCGGAAGTCTCACGTACGGTTCCCTGAGAAGGGAGTGGCTACCTACTGGAGCTTCGACCAACCACCACCGGTCAATTCCGCCGCTTTGGGGCCACCCCTTACTCTACCATTATTATAGGGGTATGGGGTTCGAGACAAAGAAAGATCAAGGCAGCATATCAGTTTTTCCTTTATACTTTACTTGGATCTGTTTTTATGCTATTAGCTATTCTGTTGATTCTTTTCCAAACAGGGACCGCCGATTTACAAATATCATTAACCACAGAATTTAGTGAGCGGCGCCAAATCTTTCTATGGATTGCTTCTTTCGCCGCTTTCGCCGTCAAAGTGCCTATGGTACCAGTTCATATTTGGTTACCCGAAGCTCATGTAGAGGCACCTACGGCAGGATCCGTCATCTTGGCAGGAATTCCTTCAAAATTGGGAGCCCACGGGTTTTTAAGATTTTCAATACCCATGTTTCCCGAAGCAACACTTTGTTCCACTCCTTTCATTTATACTCCAAGCGCGATTGCTATAATATATACTTCCTTGACCACTTCAAGACAGATCGATCTTAAGAAGATCATTGCTTACTCCTCAGTAGCCCATATGAATCTGGTGACTATTGGTATGTTTAGTCGGGCGGCGGCCGTTAGGTCACCTATTTTTAGTTATGGACACAAAAGACAAGGCCAAAACATGTGTGCCGGGCGTGCGACCCATCAACCTACTAGCAATGGGGGAGAAAACATAGCATGTCGCAACAAAAGCTTGATTCAAGGCGTCAGCAAAACATTGCCGTCTGTTCCAAAAACAAAAGCCCCTTAGCGCCCCGGGACGGGAGTGGGGGACACCCTACGCGCAGGCAACAGCAGCACCGGCTCTACGAAGTCAGAATCTAATCTTTGTGTTGGCTTTCTTCATTCGTGAATAAGAATTCAAGGGCTAGAAGCGAGCGCTTCTAGCTGCTTCGCCTGCTTCTTCTTATTTATTGTGGCTATGTTGGCGTGGCGGAAATGAACGAAAAGCGAGATGAACGTGCTATTTAAAAATCGATTGATAGATAGCCTGATCCGTTCTGATAGATCGAAAGAGTAGGAATGAGATAGAGGGAATCCATCAATAATAAGGGGAAATCCCCTATTTCTATCTATTGATAAGACAACTATTCTTGATCCATCAGAAATAAATCGATATGTATCTGATGGAGTCTACATCGTACGTAGAGCGCCCAAGCGCCAGCTCAGTTCTCTTATCCATCGGTCCAATGCACTGTCATGGATGGAGGGAAAAGCAAAAATATAGTAGTGTTGTTCGCCGCCTCGACGCCTTCTCTCCTCTCCCCGGCATCGTCCCACACAGAAAGAAAGAGCGCAGAGCCCCGGCCCGACCTGTAGTGTAGGTCCGCTAACGTAAAGCGAGGAGTTGAGCCTGAACTGGCGAACCGAAGTAACTTTCGGAACCATACTTCCTACAGCTAACACGTGTCCAGCGGGAACGCGCAGCGCAAAAAAACGTAAGCTGCTATACCGAATCCCCCGCAGGCCATCGGGGACCGAGTGGTAAGGCCATGATCCGCAGGGGAACGGATCACTCATTCTTCCATTGGGGACAGGTGCACGAACGACAACTCCAAACGTCACACATCCGTCGCCTACTTACCGTTTAGGTGGCACCAGCGAGATCCAGCTAAGGTAAGGAACTTCGTGTCGCGGCTGCTCCACTCCGCCGCGGTCTCATGAACTGAACTTCGTAGCCTTCCCGCGCGCGAAGCGAATGGGCGCTGTGCTGTGGGTCAGTTTCGGGGCGGGGGGCGAAGAGAGACCACAAGAATGATTCATTTGGATCGACGAGCTTTTTCAGCCCCAAAACTAAGAATCAATGGAATGTCTGTCTATCCATGAACATCTATTCTATCTGTATATCTAGGGGATCTCTCTATACATAAAAAAAGGTTTTTTGGCACGATATGATCGCCTAGCCGTAGCCGCATATTGAGCGCAGCGGATATGCGGGATTTCAGTTGGATCAGATCTTTAGCTTTGACGGAAGCTTTTGGACCTAGCGAAAAGGACTTAATAAGCCTTCGCGCAAGCAAAGTAGAAGCTTTGCCAGAAGCAAGACGAGGAAGCAGAGCTGTCGTATAAGCGGTAGCTTCCCCCGACCTACTAAACAAAAATACAACAGTCGCGACCTACTTTGATTCAAAACAAAAGAAAGGCGAAGGGTTTGGCAACAAGCAAACGGCTTTCTATCATAGTTGCAAGGGTTCCCTACTTAAGTTAAGTACCAAAGGCTGCTTTCGGTTGGTAAAGAAGGGGGCTGTTCACTACAAGCTATCAGCGCTGTCTTAGATTGAACGTCGACTTATCTTATTGCCGTTCAATCTCTAAGGCGGGTTTACGCTGAGAACGGAATAGTGTTCGTGTCCAAAGGTGAACAACGCCCTAGCTTCTAGAGTTCGCTGCTTTTCCCAGGCCAGAGAAGGGCTTATACTGCTCGCCTTTGTTTGATATGTTCATTCAGTACCAATACAAACTAAAACTACACCAAAGTGGAAAGGCCCCTATAGAAGCTAGAAGTAACCTCTAGTAGTCTAGTAGTCGGCCTAACCAAAGCGTCACGACAACAGAAAATTACCCTTATGAATGGAATCTTAAGTAGGGGGCCCGCCCGCCTACCAATCAAAGAGGCTGAGAGTAAGCGTAAGCTCTTCGAGCTTCCCTTCATTCGCTTCGCGGGAGCCGCACAACACATAGCTGGAAGTCAGAGGGCCCATACTACCTGCCTAACCCCTCGCTCCGAGGGACCGTAGATAGGAAAAGACGTTATAAACCAAACCACCCCATTCATCTAAAAGAGAGGGGAAGGGGCCTATGTATTTGCATGACTCCTGCGGATTTTACCCTATCTACACCCGGAGCCAATCTCCTATCGGTCCTGCCACCACGCCGCAGAACGGGAGCTCGTGTGGAACCTTTTCTTTCTGGCGTAACAGCGGTGGAACATAAAAAAAGATTACGGTCGCGTAACATAAGGGCCGGAGGTACGGTAAACTCGGCCAAAATTTGACACCCGAAGGGAGGGCCCGGCGCGCGCAATCCTATCCTCGTCCGAGTTTACCCCTTGCACTTCGGACAGCCGTCCGTAGCATCATAAGGAGGACCTCCCTTTCAGGGGTAAAAAAAATGGTACGGTACATAGGAGGCTGGTCTTTCTCAACGTGGTGTATAGCACGAAAAACCTTTCGATACAAGATAGGGCCATTCACATGAAAGAAGATAAAAAACCCTTTCTTCTCTTTTCTTTCTCGAGGGGGAAAGAGAAAGAGGGTCTTATGGAGGGAGGGGGAGGGCTTGGGCTGGGCCTACCTATCCCGATAGGACCTCATAAAGGAACGGGGGCTGTTGAGAGGTTCCATATTGCCGAGCCGAAGGGCAGCACTTCTGTACGTGATCGTAGTATGTCATCTCGTCCCCGCTGCATTGAAAAGTACCTATGCACTATTTCCGGTTCACTGATAAGGAAGATAGAGTTGGGGTGGGGGTCTACGATGTGATACTCAAGTATGACCCGGGGAGATACATGCTAACTATGGGTAGAAAGCAGGAACCCTTATGTAAAAAATTTCGGGGGGTTACAGATCAGATCTCTTATACTACCATCGATCGACAGAGCGGAACGACCAGAAAAAAAAAGTTAAGTTAGAAAGCCGTATGATAGGCGGTAACTATCTTGTACGGTTCGGGGGGTAATCGGCGTACTCCGATCAGTGGGGGGGGAATCTTTGGCTCTATCGAACATACAGGGAATTGGAGGTAGCATTCCACCGATGTTAAGTCATGGACTGGTTCCTTCAGCCCTTTTTCTATGTGTTGGTGTTCTATATGACCGACATAAGACTCGACTTGTTAGATATTACGGAGGGTTAGTGAGCACCATGCCGAATCTCTCTACCATTTCCTTCTCTTCCACTTTGGCCAATATGAGTTCACCTGGTACTAGCAGCTTTATCGGGGAATTTCCCATCTCAGTAGGAGCTTTCCAAAGAAATAGCTTAGTAGCCACATTAGCAGCGCTTGGGATGATTTTAGGCGCGGCGTATTCCCTTTGGCTATATAATCGTGTGGTTTCTGGAAATTTAAAAGCCGATTTCCTCCATAAATTCTCCGATCCAAATGGCAGAGAAGTTTCCATATTTATACCTTTTCTTGTTGGAGGGGCGACCGTCCGTTGAACTACCAAAGAAAAAAGGGTAAACCAATGTGATCATGACATTGTAGGTGCTTGCGATGGGGCGGATGCGACTTCCCTCAGTTGGTTTGGGTGGTATAGCCCGTTGCAGAAGTCCCCCCTTTTTTTGATCCATTTCTGTCTTTAGTCTTTAGGGTGACTTTACTAAAAAAATAAGGCTCGCGCAGGGGCGCTCACGTTTTTTGGCTGAGCCGTATCTTGCTGGGTGGGACCGAGAGCAAGAAAGGACGGGGGGCAACCATGCATGTTCTCGACCGTGTCTCCGAGGGACAGTTGAACGAGCGACTCATGAATGCTGCCGGGTTGGACGAGCCAATAACTCGAACGCGTTCGGTCTGTTTTTTGAGCAAGAATCACAGCGTTACCTTACCTTCACCATGATACGGACTCCAAGTTCTTATGGCAGAGCGCGAGGAGATTGATCATATCAATATGATGATGGGAATGGAAACCAGAAGCACGACCGACCGGGGTCCAAGATAATCAAACCATCAGTAACAGTAGTAACGTAAGCATGAGACTTTTTGGTAGTACCGGTGAACCAGATGGCCGCGGCGATGGAATCTGGGACGGAGGACTCGTAGTATCTCTCTAGATCTGGCAAAAGCTAAAGACCCCTTAATTCGAATGGGGGCTGACCACTGAGCCCACTCTGGCCTCGCAGGGCGGGCCCCTTTGGTTTCGAGCTGGAGCTGCCATAGCTTATGGCTAGAGCAATGGGAGGGGGCCCCGGCATAGAGAACAGTAAGGATAACGAGCGCTCCGCCCGCTTGGCGGGCGGCAGGAGCTGCGGGCAAGTGCTTGGTAGGCCAACAGCCCAGTGAACCGGGCGGGGCACTCGACGAAAGGGGGGCACACTGAGCAAGTACGATAAATTAGCCCCGCGGAGCTTTATTAAAAGCAAGGACCACTACGGGAGGTCAAACCAAGGAAAGGCCCTATGGAAGTCGGGGCTCGTCCCCGGTCAATATTGGATCAAACAATAGAGGGCCGTAGCACTGACCTATTCTTTTTTTTTTATTCAATACAGGGAAAAGATCGTAAAGTTCCCTACCGATACAACAGACACTCTCAACGGATCCTCTGCGCGCCGGGCATACCTCTTCCTTCTGTGCGTCTTTCTCGTGGCGGGAACAGAACAACAGGGAAAGACCCGGCCGACCTGCCCAAGGCTCGAGGGCGAGCTTTATTTAAGAGATAATGGGGAGTGAATCGAAAGGCTTCCGTTTTCGTTCTTGGGGGGCTCCTCTCGATCTTATTCGTAGTTGGGAAGGGGGAAGGAGTCTAAATCAATGGACATTAATGAACCATCATTGATGGACGTTGCACATGACACGATCAATTCGACTCAAGGTCCGGCGCTAATAGAAGTTGCTTACTCTCCTAGTTAGAAGGAAAAAGGCAGGGCTTTTTTCGTAGTAATAGTGGGCGGGTCTCATGATATCTATGCCGGCCGTCGGAATAAAATGAAGGGGCCGAAGGACCATTCGATTCATTAAGGGGCACAGATCTAGGCCTCTTAGTTTGGTCAATCACCAAAGGCGGGGGGGAACCACTATGGGCGAGACCCCCCGGCCTCTATTCTTTTGCATAGTCCGGGGGCCGGCCGCTGCAGAGCTGTGGGGCATAGCGGCGCCCTCGCCTGGCGCCATTCCCGGATCTAGCAGCAGACGGGCGGGCCGGGCCTGAATTCAGACCAGACTCTTCTTTATTTGAGCTGCTCCCACGCACGCAGACCGGAAGATCTCGGTTGTCCTGGACTTGACAAGTACGTAGAGATCTTCGTGGGACCGGGGAGGGAGTCTCAATCGATCTTTTCTAGGATTCCTTATCACGCACGGAGATCTTTCCATTGATAGATAAGAGGGCTCCCCCCCTTGAACATACTCTTAAAGGTTAGGTAGGTTACTACCTGCCTCTACGGAAGAGGTGTACTTTGTACCGCCCGGAGGTCATATAGATAGAAACCCGGAGCGATAAGAACGAAAGGGTTGGTGTGGCCACAGCTACAACTACTGGCGCTTCAAAAGGCTTAGATTTCTTCTAAGGGCGCTACAGCAAGCTACCTTTTTTTAGGTCGTGTAATAGGGAGGTGTAAGCCTCGAAAGCCTTTAGTACTTCGGTAGGGCGAGCAGCCCTTAAACCGGTTTGGAACTCTTCCCGTATTTCTGCATTTCATTCTCTATTCGGCCCGCCTCAAACAAAATGATAAAAAAGGATAGGACTATTGATTCGAAGTCACTACGAAAGGGTCGGTCAATAGCATAGCTCTTTATTTCCCCGGTCTCCTTTCGAAGGAAAGGCCTTCGCATTCCTAATCCGGTAGGGGGCCGGACGGCTTTGTTTGCCCCAGCTTGGCTAATCGCATCCCCGCGCAACGACATTCCGCCCCTTACCGTTCTCGCTCAGTCTTTGCAACGGCTGGGGAGGCAGTCGTAGAAGCGAAGCCTATCGCCACGCCGACCATAAAATACGAGATTGGGCCCCTTCTCAAAGATTTGATGGAATGGCCCAGCCCACCCAAGAGCGCTTATGTAATATGGGAACTCATGGCTGGAAACAATCCTTATGGTTTTGATATCCGGTAGGAATAATCAGAATAAAAGTCCAGGTTGGTTGGTGAGCCTAGTGATAGGAGACTATCTAGCTTGGTTCGGAGAGCACTTGTTGGGTTAAAGATTTTTTTGTTGCTAAATGTTACGGCCTAAATGCTGAACTATTGACCCTACTTGTTCGGATGGGTGTTCACCCCAAAGTGTTCCCGGACCGCATGCATACATACGTAAGTAACTTAGTGCAACATGGCAAATTTAATTGAGAGGAATCAGCAAAGAAAAGAAAAACGGGTCAACATCTTAATGTGTATTTTTTATAAATTGTCCTCGGCTCGGGCTGAGGAGTGTCCACATGAGTTCGTTGAGGTGTCTACACAGGTTCGAAGACGCTCTTTTATATTCTGTCGAGAGTTCGGATTGCTCCACCTAAGTAGAACGAAAAGAAGGAATTGGAAATTCAAAGGGGGAGCCAGAAGCTTCGCTTCCGGTAGCTTGCTTACTCTCCTAGTTAGAAGAAGGCTCTTTGGCGAATTCTTTAGATCTGGGTAGAGTCTCGCTCAGTAAAGAGAGTTGTAGATTCCTAGAAAAGGAGAGGAGCCTTGATTCTCTTCTTTGATCACCCAAAGGTTTCATTAAGGCTTTACCTGTTGTTCTATATCTATAGGACAGAAAAAACATCCAAGGAAAATGCCCTGCAACCAATTACTGCCTAGGGAACCCAACCCATTTGCTCGCCTGGCACGACAAACTAAAAACAGGATGATTGGAAACTGGCCTAGCATATGACTCTATAATCAGCTAGTCGGAATCGGAATATGCTTTTACCCTTGCTTGAACTGGTTTACTCACAGGCACTGAAACTAGATAGCAACTGTAATTGTAATTGGATGGCAAGGAAATCACAAGATTGCTCACTTAAAACCTAGCTTGCTGGCGCCTGCTGGCTCTCCTAAGTCTCTTTCCCTTTCCTGCAACTCTAAATGTAGCACTGGATGTAAACTCTCACTTGAAGAATTGCTAGCTTGCCTATAATTCCTACTTGAATAAAAGAAAGGCCTGCTTTCAATTTAAAGGCTTCCTCACTCACCGTAACAGACTCAGGCGCTAGAGAACTCGAACAATGTCAAAAGGGGGCATTGGTATTTTAATAACCCGGCTTTCAAACTAACTTAGATATGCCATTTTATACACTCACTTACAAGAGGCAAGTTTTAGAAATAGAAATCAACTTTCTTACACTAGGGGAGATTAAGTATATGCTCACTTCGGAAAAGATGAGTAAACAGTCACTTCTAAAAAGGAGAAGGAAGTAGATTAGGGCAGGCTAACAGCGCCAGGAAATGTATGAGAACTCGCCTGTCCTGCCTATGTAACCTATTCGATTCACTCTCCTGGTCCGACAGCAAAACAAAGTGAACTTCCACGGGATCTGCCATCGAAAGGAAATGGCCTGGACATTGCAGGAAATACATATATATAGGCTGCAGATGGCCCAGAATATGCGATTGCGGATATACCTGAATACGCTATGGGGCTGATCTTTCCCTTGCTGGGATATTTTATGTGAGCAAGCCTCTTTCTTCCTTTGCTTTGGGACGAGGCCTGTTATCTTAATCCATCCAGAGGGAGTGCCCCATAAGCCAATGCCATTCCATTCATTTCCCGTTACCTGCCAGCCATTAATTAGGAATTAGGAGTTCTGTCCATGCGATCTAACAGACTAACAGGACAAGCAGTAGTTTTGAAAGGAAATCTGGCAAGGAAAATCCAGCAAACAAGGGATAGGCATAAGGCAAGTCTTTCCAGTAAGTGGTCGCAAGCGAATGACCTAGGAAGAAGCCCGTTTACAAAGAAGTTCACATGCCCTGCAACGGATCTCAAACAAAGCGTGGCTGACAGCGCCAAGAAAGTATGGCTTACACTTCCTTAGGAAGTCAGAACTGGTGGAAGTGGGCTGGCTAATTTACCACAAGGGCTCAGGCCTAATTGGACTTATAAAGAGTTTTCAGTCACAAAGGAAGCAAGCTATTATTCCTTTCAAGCAAGAAGGACTCGGCTTACTCACCAGGAATGCACCCTAACCTAAGGGAGAGGGGATAAAGGGATTAGGCTCTGCAGATGAAATAAAGAAGAAGGATAGCATTCTCTACTTCTATCATTGGTGCTATCGTATATGAGGAGCTTTCTTTTTGGTATGAAAGGTGATGTGATCTTAAAAATAAAATCTCATAAGAGAAGGAAATGGGGGTCGTGGAAGAATTGGGTTCGAGTCCCATAGCCCCAATGTGTCGAAATATCATGATTGGGTCGACCAGACCAGGCCCGGATCTTTTTTCTTTTTTTCCGGTATGCCGCTCCGCGATAATGGAGCGAAAGAACCAAGTGGTTTGTGGTAATGTCAGAATTTGCACCTATTTGTATCTATTTAGTGATCAGTCTGCTAGTTTCTTTGATCTTACTCGGTCTTCCTTTTCCCTTTGCTTCCAATAGTTCGACCTATCCAGAAAAATTGTCGGCCTACGAATGTGGTTTCGATCCTTTCGGTGATGCCAGAAGTCGTTTCGATATACGATTTTATCTTGTTTCCATTTTATTTATTATTCCTGATCCGGAAGTAACCTTTTTCTTTCCTTGGGCAGTACCTCCCAACAAGATTGATCCGTTTGGATCTTGGTCTATGATGGCCTTTTTATTGATTTTGACGATTGGATCTCTCTATGAATGGAAAAGGGGTGCTTCGGATCGGGAGTAATCACTAGTGATAGGGGAAAAATAGGGAGGAAGGACAAAGGAAAGAGCGATGCCTACATTAAATCAATTGATTCGTCATGGTAGAGAAGAAAAACGGCGCACGGACCGTACTCGAGCTTCGGATCAATGTCCCCAGAAGCAAGGAGTACGCCCGCGTGTTTCAACGAGAACACCGAAAAAACCAAATTCAGCTCCACGTAAGATAGCCAAAGTACGATTGAGCAATCGACATGATATATTTGCTCACATTCCGGGCGAAGGTCATAATTCGCAGGAACATTCTATGGTCTTAATAAGAGGAGGTAGAGTTAAAGATTTGCCAGGTGTTAAATCCCATTGTATTCGAGGAGTCAAGGATTTGTTGGGAATTCCGGATCGAAGAAGAGGCAGATCAAAATATGGTGCAGAAAAACCAAAATCGATATGAATGGAGGATGCCTCTGGAACTTATTTTTCTCGGTCAGGAGAGGTACGAAGTCACTCGACTGAAAGGAGAGGGAACAACCACAACGTTATGCCCTAAAATAGAAACGGAGCCCTTCCGAATGACCTATAATGGATTCTAATACACTAGACAAGAAAGGGGGCCGACGAAAGAATACCGCCCGTCCGATTTCTTCGTCCGGTTTTTTTTAACTTTTTTTTTTACAGAACAGATAAGATATTTCGTTTCTAAGTTTCCGGACTTGCTTGCCCTTCGCACGATTCTATCATAAAATGCTCGTTCCAATCGGAACTGCATGCAAAGTCAAAAAATAGGGTTCTCTTATTTATATAGAATTCCTGTATGGATGAAGGAGTTCAATTTTTAATTCAGAAGCCCGGAGATGGTCAGGTGGTTTCTTGTAATTTTGGGAATCTTTTCGTTAACAAATATGGATTCCCCATAGTCTCGGTGTCTGAGGATTTAGAGGATCCTAAAATATAAGCACGATATGATTTCTTCATTATATATTTATATATTTTTAGAGAAAAAGATGGATAGGATTTCTGACTTCCACTTCCTATAGGACATGAGGGCTTCAAGCCTATGCTAAGAGAGTAAGGTTCCTGTCTCGATCCTTTTTCTTTCTTCTTTTGCTTTCCCTGCAAAACTCTTCTCGGAAATTTATTGCTTGACTTTAAACTAAACAATCAAGAAATTATCTTCCCACGCCTACTAAAAACTAGGGACATGGTTATAGCAGTCTCTGTTCACTCATGCTTGCTGCTTAAGACTCTCTACACCTGAAAGATAGAAGTAGTTTGACGGCGAGGAAGAGCTTGAAGAAGGAAGAAGTACCATTGGCGAAGTAGCTTCCTCCAGTCTTTGTATGTATGGGGTGTACCCGATAAAGATACAAAGCAGCTGAGATCAGAATGAGTAGCATTGATCTCTCCGTTTGGTCCGACTAATCAATGTAAAAAAGATTCCATCGATCGGTGAAGCACATTAACGGAAGTGTGCACGCTAGCGCTCTACTCTAAGCTTCTAGTTAGCTCAAAAAAACGGACTCCCCTAAGTGGGGCACATGGGTTTGTGAAGATGCGTTGGTTGATCCGGAGACATGGCCACTACTGGCCTACGGTCCTGTCAGATTGCATAGCACATGCTAAGAGCTGCGATGCCTGCCAGAGGTATAGACTCAGCGCAAGCCGGCTTCCGAGTTATACCCGATTATCAAGCCTTGGCCATTTCGAGGTTGGGCCCAGGAATAGTGAGTTGATATTCGCTGATATGCTTAGCGAGAATACTTCGCAGCCGCAATACCAAGATGGGCTCAGATTTTTTGAACCAGAACTCTGCTGTACAACTAGCTGCTGCGATCACAGCCTCAGCTAGGATATATATGTAACCTTATATCTCAAGAGAGGACTGCGACACAGACTCAGTTGTGCTTGGCCTAAAGAAGTTCTTTCTTCTTCTGTCTTAGGTAAGTAAGTTTAAGCTAGAGGACAGAGTCATGAAAGGATACTTTTTAGCACTATTTCTACATCGCAAAAGATAGCACCAATGTACTAAAGTACAAGGGACCGGCGAAAAACTGGTCAGTCCAGAATGGTTTGAGTCACAGTACGCAGATCCATCTCGTACAGAACAGGTAGCGGTGGAAGCCAACTTCCGGATTGATTGGCACACTCTTAACATCATCAAGAAAGAGATGTCAGGCTTGGGATTAAGCAGGGGACCAAGAGGATACCAGTATATCACGGAGATGTATGGGTGGATACTGATCCAATTGATATCAAAGACTTGTCTTCCCTAGATCACATTGGTAAAGTACTGAAAAAATAACTCAGGTAATACAACTACTGAAAAAAAATGCCCTTTTATCAGCGCAGAAAATTAACTTTCTTTCACGAGCTTTACTGCTTCCATTCTTTGTACCAGGGATAAAAAAGAAATAGCGTATAGCAAGAAAGGAAGAAGAATGATAGATGACTAAAGTAGGTACTGGGACCTTTTGGAACATGATTAGGGAAAAAAAGAATATCTAATAGACTGATACGTACGAGCGAACAATAGTTCTTATCTCTTCTCTGTACCGGTAAAGACTTTGACCTTAGAGTAAGGGGAGGGCCTAAGACTTTCTTTATAGCCGGGAAGATAATTTCTTAATCGAAGCCATAGCTTAAACCTGGCTGGATAGAAGGACTTTATCTGGTCTGGAAAGGCTCTAGGAATTCTCTCTACTCTAGAAGCCATAGGCCGTTGAGCAATAGACTGAAGAGGCATCTCTAACAAAGGGAGAAGGCCAGAGGTATAGATCCGTTAAGGCCACTCCTTAAGCAGGACTTTCGGTCAGTTCAAAAACCATTAGGTAGGGCCTGTGCGTGCTATAATAAAAAAGGGAAGACCCTTAAATCTACTTGAATGGATCTTGGCAAGGCGGATCGAAAATCATTAATGCCAGAATAAAAACGCCAAAGAAAAGCGGGAAAGTGGGGCTATATATCATATAGTAAAGCCAGAGTCAAGACTACATGCCTATTTTACTGCCCGATCGTACATTTCAATAGCTTTAAGAGAGTTTTCATATAGAAGTCTCGGACCCGCCGGGGAAGAGACTGAAGAAAGTTCAGCTCTTTACGCTGCTTTTTAATTACAGGGGTATTCTAATTCTTTCGGACATTAGCGAACATTGAACCGTTGAGCCTGAAAGAGTGAGAGCTTGATGATATTTTTAGGGCCGATAGGCCAAGCCGATTAGACGGACGGAAATAAGCAACCAGTCGTGCCATCATACTATACCTTACGGTTGAATTGAATATAGAAGGGCTTCCCTTACCTTCTGCCGATTTCGAAATGCGTTTACTTCCCCTTTCTGGCGGCTAGTGCCCCACCTTTCAAGTTGACAGATTCGTATTACTTCGAGATAACTGTCAGAGCCCCCATTCTCGAACTCCTAGAAAATGCCATTCCATCGGGTTACCACGCACACAAAAATAATTCACATTTGTCGTCATTTCAAATATAACCTTCACGGGTCCCCTCAACATCCTTAACGGCCTGGTTCATTAAGATGTTGAACTGAGACTTCTGTGGACAAGCTGCGCGACAGAGGCCTAATCCTTGAGCTCTTCTAATCCCCGAAGACGCTCTAATCCTTACAAGGCCATAGACTAACTTCTCAAAGAGAATGATTACTCCATTACACAAAAAAGGCATCTGGTTGTAGGCGTAAATCCAAGACAAGGTTACAAAGTATTCGTATTCTCGCGATACCCACAGACAGTTTAGAGACCCACAAAGGTAGGCCCGGTGCTCGCTTAGTGGCAAAGAGGTTCACTATGAAATATGGACAGGATTATGAGGAGACGTTCAGCCCTCTTGCTAAGATTACCACGCCTGCAGCAAGGCCCATGCCTTGTAGTCGACCGGTGCAAGCAGGACTTTATTTTCGAGTTTGATATTCTTATCTGCAAGGTTAGTGCTTTTTGGTGGCGTACAATGCCTTACTAGGTAGAGACAGGCTAGTTGCCTCGCTTCATTCTTAGTCTTTTGGAATGAGATTGAGATGGTCCTAGCAGACAAAAGACCTTTGCGGGCAGAAACTGGAACGTACTTGAGGCGGAAGGAATCGAAAGTATCTCCCAGAATAAAGAATAGCCTACCGGCTTCCCTAAAGCCAAGTTGCGCTTCCCGCGTTAAGTTTAACTAGCGGCTTACTTTTAGCCGTCGGGGAAGAAGTGCTGTGATGTTTGAGAACTCTTTCTGGCAAATAGACCTAGACCCGCGCGAGCAATTGTAGCCGAGCAATGGATAGTTCCTTAGGCTGATCTTGCCATTACTCTATGCCTTTATCTAAGAAGGAGGTAGACGCGGTCTTGCAGGGCCTATAATATAAGAGGCTCTTCCGGCTTGAGTTTGCCTGAGTCTGAAGGACTCTTGAGGAAGAGTTAGACGCTAGAGGATTTTCCATCGACATAATTCGGTAGGAGACAGTCTCATAACTCTGCAAAAATTAGAGTAAGAAGCTCAATGCCCTTACTCACAAGAGTAAAGAAATTAAATTTTATCTCTCCAAGAGACTTGACCTCTATAAAGATATCTTATCCGAAAAGTAATGACGCTCTCCCTTTAAGAGTTCTATCATATGTGAAGCCTTTAACATTATATCCTCCGGAAGAAAGTAAGGCATGACTTTTTCCCGTACCTAAATTCAAGGCCTGCTATCACAGCGCCTACCGGAGCAGACGCGGGAGAGACTCGTCACTGTTAACATCCTCTCCTAAGCCCGGTATGACGACGAGCGGACTCCTATGGAAGTTCAAGAGAAGAGGGAGCTCTGAACGTCTCTCAAATGTCGCTACAAGCTCCTTCGGGAAAAGTAGCCCTGAGCCTCCATGACCTACTACTCCTTTAGAGAAGAAAGAGGGTCACTGGCCTCTGTAGGGGGGCCTCTTCCGGCGCGGAAAGAGTCTTCGCTTACACGATAAAATTTAGCTTTTATGTGAGAAAGAACTTTTACAGTACTACTATTACTACCAATCTTCAACGTAGAACAAAGTAATAAAGTACTTTAGTAGTCCCAGGCCTGATATCACAGCGCCTACCCTGCAGATGAAAGACTTTATCCTTAGAGGCGGCTTCTAATTGAGTGAATTAATTCCTACTGTCTTACTAAAAAAGAAATTGCGTCTAGCAAGAAGAATCATTCTATCAGACTAGTCTCTATCATTAAGCGTGAAAAGCCAGCGCGCGCCCAAAGGTGCTTTTTCGAAAGCCGGTCAAAGAATCGATTATATGCCTGGCCAGAAGACCGATGAGCCTTACCAGTGAAGCAAAGAAGAGAAATTAAAGTAGCTCTTAGAAAGGTAACTGAATGCGTTTCCGGTGTTAAAGTTAGAAGAGTAACTGCTCTCGTAGTCGTTTCCGCTCTTCTCTGTTTTGAAGCAAAGCATGCTGAAAGCAATAAACATCTTAAATTCAGCTCTGAAAGTCTCTTAGCCTACCGGTGGGCGAGCCTAGCTTGTCTAGAGAAGTATAACTAGAAAAAGTCCTGATGTTCCGTTCTTGTTGTTTGAAAAGATCTCGGATCCCTCATACTTACTTGTGACTGTGAAGAGTCTATAAGGAGAAGTGGGCATCTTGATCTGAGCTTCTTCCCTTATATAATATAAAGATCTAGCTTCTTAATTTCAAGGTATAGTCTCAAATAAAAAAGAGGAAGCCCGGCTTTGACAAGCAAGCCATAGCCAAAGCAGCAGCTTTCAGATCATAGTCCTAATTTCCACCTACCTTTCTCGCTCTATCATTCCATTCTATCAGTCCGGTAGTCGGTCCTAACAGCGGTTGAAGCCTTCGAATCGGCTAAGTGTTTAGTATCACCTTAATCCATTCTTTTGCTTTAGTCTTTCTTTCTGAGTAGTCGATAGCGAGTCTGACGGGTCTAGCACCATCCGCCAATCGCTTATTGGTGAAAGGGCTATGTAGTAACCAGTCCGGTTAGCATTTCAGTGTCCGTCAGGAAGACGAGTTTGAATCTTCTTTGTTGTATGAAAGGCTCTTTTTATATTTGGTAGGACTTCCATTTCATATCGTGTGTCGGAGAATCGGATTATTATGATGAGCGATTTGACTCTGATCCACCAGCATCCACTACCGGAAGGAATTACCTCACTTACCGCCTGCTCTTATTCCCATCGATATGCCCGGAAACAATAACTTTCTTTCTCTAATGCCCTTTAGCTTAAGCCTGACAAAGATAGAATGTTTCACTTGCCCTACCGCTGCCCGCTTAATACTACTACTAGTGAGACTCCTATTCTGCCACCCTATCTAGTAAGAGCCTCTACAGCAATGTTTGGCGCAATCAATATCCATAATCGCTCGTCTTTCATTGATTGAGGACTTGCCTGACCTGGTAATCTTCCCATAACACAGGTGGCTTTCGTCCGGGTAGATTATTTAAGTAAAGTGATCGTGTATGCTGCGGCTTAAACTAGAAGTTAATGATGAACAGGCCTTCATTTCCTTTAGGTATTGTTGGTTAGAAGAGAAGTCTTCTCTTACTCTTAGTCGCGGGTGAAACTTTTGCTTTTGACTGTTGGAGTTAGGTTTTGGGTGACGATGCAGTTGCATAACAACCTTAAGAGCTAAGGACAAGGCTCCTCTTTCTCTGCTTTTAAATACAGTACCCTTTCATTTAAGAGAATAAGATAAGAAGAGTAGCTGTACTCTTAGAGCCTACTATGACTTCTTCGTCTTCTCTTTTTCCTTTATCTAATAAGAAAAAGGGTTTTAGAGGCTTTTCTATAGCTTTCTAAGCCCTTTCTCTTAGCCAGGGGAAAATCCCAGTCTAGAGGAGAGTTTTCTATAAAAATGTGGAAAGATGAGGAATTTCCTTAACTTACTTAATAGGTTACCCGATCCCTAACTAAAAAGTGGGGGTCGAAGAGAATAGATAAAAGATTTTTCGAGGAAGGGTCTTTGCCAGGAGGCCAGAGATTATTGAATTTACATAGCATAAAGAAAGACGGACATTCTGCTTCAAGTTGCCATTGAATTGCTTTCCGTTCCCTTGCTGAGTCAAAGGATGAACAAAAAAGAAAGAAAAAAGGGCGTCGATAGACAATAGACCAAGGAGCGAAAGCCACTCAGTTGATTGCTAAATCTCTAGTTCGTGAGAAGGATTTGCTGCTTGAATTGATAGAGGAATAAGACAAGGGCTTATAGCGCCTTATCTTTTTTTTTTGTAATAGGAATGGAGTATCTTTCAAGGAAACTCAAGCAGGAAGCCAGAACTAATCCAAACTTCAGTTATCATAAAAATTGCAGAAAGAATGAGATTAATAATCTTAGTTTTGCGGATGATTTACTAATTTTCTGCTCAGGCGCTGAAGATTCCATTGCTGTGGTCAATCAATGCTTAAAAGAATTTGCAAATCTTTCTGGTCTTACTGCATATCCAAGAGTCAAATCGACTATGGAGATCTTTCTGATGCTGCAAAGTTAAATATTTTAAATCTAATTGGCTTCAATTCAATGAAGGTAAAATGCCAATAAAGTACCTGGGCCAGTCCTTCAAAGCTCTCAGTTAGTGATTGTTTGCCTCTAATTGAGAGAATCAAAGCTAGAGTACAGAGATGGACTGGAAAATACCTCTTATATGCTGGGCAACTGGTTAAGAGTGCCCTCTTTAGCATGCAAGTTTACTGGAGTACTGTGTTCATACTGCCAGTGCAGGTTTTGATTTGAAGACAAGAAGATCTGCAGAGGGTTCTTATGGTCTGGTCCTGATATGGTTAAGAACAAAGGGAATGTTGCTTGGAAATTTGCTGCCCTTTAAATTAAAAAAAAGAAGGTGGTTTCGGGCTTCATTGGTGGAGTGGAATAAAGCTGCTATGTTGAAGCATATCTGGGTTCTGGCTGCAAAAAGTCCTTATATAGATTATAGGTATTTTACATACAATGCTTCTTTTTTTTATAAGCATTTTGTTGGTGTATTTAACCACAAACCAAATAATGGTAGCTGGATTTTTAGGAAACTTTTACAGGTGAGAGAGTTGGCTATAAGATATATTATACATGATGTTGGCAATGGAACCAATACATCTCTCTGGTATGACTCTTTGCTGCCTATAGGTTCTATAGTTGAAAGGTATGTATGGTGAGCAGATCATAGGGGAGTCTGGTGTTCAAAAAAAAATGTAAAAGTTGCAGACATACTTTCTAATTCCAGATGGTCCCTCCCTGCAGGTGCAAATAAACACCAGCAATAAATTGGGGAGTGTATCAGAGCCATAAGGCCCTTGAACAGTGAGCGATAAGACACAGTTATATGAATGCCTGATCACTCAGTTTTCCATAAAAAGCGCCTGGAGGTTAATCAGACATAAACAAGCTACTATGCCTTGGTTTAGGAGATATTTTTTAGTTAAGAAGGAACTCATTCGTGGACTGATTCCGACCCTTTACCAGAAGAAAACAGAGGAGCGGTATGGTTTCATAAGAGGTACTCATTATACAGATATCCTTTTTCGAATTGCCCGATTCACAGTGCCCACCTTATTCTCTCCCCAATCACACAGGAATGCTCGCTTGTCCGCCTACCAATGATGCCTTTAACTTTAAGATTCTACATATGGAGTGGAGAATGCCTCTACTACCTGTGCCAGCAAACAAACAAAGACTATAGTAGAGTAGGAATGGTTTAGCTCGCTATAGGGGAGGGAGATAGTTTACGCGTCAGTTGAAAGTGGGAAAGCTCTCAAGCAGCAAGTACTTTTTATCCCTTCACATTCAAGTAAAGTATTGGGAAGGTATCTGTGAGGCAAGTTAAGTAAGGAAATAAGGAAAGCAGCTGAAGCAAGGTGCCTAAGCCTTCAAGTTGCGAGGTCTTTTAGGGTTAGATATACTTGTAATCAGTTAGAAGAACTCGGAGTCTAAGATGGTAACAAGAGAGAACTAAGTGCAATACGTACAACCTACTAGTGACTAATTCCCCCCGGCGTCTTATTCCTGTTATCCCAGTAGTAATTGAGCAGGGCGAGGAGTAAATTTATCTTCTTTCTTTTCTCATTAAACTATTATATATGAAATGGTGTAATTATGGATCTCATTCGTATTCAAGTGGTTTGCACTAATAGTTGCTCGAAATGGATAGCTTTGTTTCCGGGAATTCGAGGATACTGCCAATCTTGCGCTTCAACCAACCATATGCTCTTTCATGATGAGGTCGAAGCCCTGCTAGCGAAGGAATGCATCCAACAGTGTTCTGTCTCATTGGTCCTCTCATGCCATAATTTGCTCATAAATCCACTTTGTTCTCCCGGAAATAACTTTTTTTATAAAACATTACTTATGTGACTTCGATCTGATACCTCTCGATTCAGAGAGGAAATGCGCATTTGTATCATTTTGACTCTCCCCATCTCGAATTCTACTAATTTGATATGGGACTGGTTGTGAAGGGAAGCTTTGTGGGAGAAAGGAGGAAAAGGTCAGGCTAGTCAAGGCTTTACTCAAACATATGGGATAGATTACGAGGAAGCCTTTGCCCCGGTAGCCAAGATGAAGTCTGTTCGTCTCCTGCTCTCTATTGCTGCGAATCGAGATTGGCCTCTGTTCCAATTATATGTTAAAAATGCCTTCCTGAACGGGGACCTACAGGAAAAAGTTTACATGAGTCCTCCACCCGGTTGTGTAAGGGGGGGGAGAACAATAGAGGTCAACTGGGGTGGAAGCCAAACGACGGGGCCGAGAATCTGTGATCGATCCGAAGAACCACTGCCAGATACGATTCTGCTTCCCCTTCGTACTACCCGATTCTTGCCCGGCTTTCTTTCGGCTTAAGTAAGAAAGAAGGCTGCGGTGAGAATGAGGATCACTTCGGAACTCTAGGAAAATGGGCGGGCGTTTTAGGGCGGGATCTAAAAGTTCTCCAACGTGTTGCGGAGCCTTCGGCCGTGAGAGGGTCTTTTGGCTTCCTCAGGGCCGTGTGAAGCTTAGCTTGCTTTAGCAGCCACGTGATGATTCAAGATTCGTGGTAGGCGTAGGAGCTGGGCGAAGCGGTAGCGAAGCTCAGGTGGTGATGCAAGTGCGCGGTGAGCGTAGTAACCCCCTCGGGCATGCTCTTTGTACAACCAAGCGAAGAGCTAGTGAGGGCCGGAATGGAATATCGTATGTAGTGTAGAATCGGATCTGAAGCTCTTTACTAGGATTGGAACAAGCGAGGAACGAGTGACCACAAGCTCCGCTTAAGCGCTCGACATGCAGTTAGCTTAAAACATGTTCATCATGTGGCCGAGCGAAGCGCACCTGCGTGAAGCAGCCTAGCATCACTTTAGATAGGAGCAGAATGGATGACTTACAACTGAAAGTAAGTTCTTCGGATCGATATATCGTACGACGTAATGGAGATCTTGGTCTAGGTCCGGTGGTTCGCAGAATTCGGGACCTAACGATGTTCGATTCGTCACATGAACGGGAGCGGACGATTCCCTCGTCTCTCCCTTTTTCGGGGAATGGCTGCAAGCAATCACAAGCAAGTGATTGAATGAGTGGGGGGCTCCGAAAGCACATGCGGGATAAGCAGGTCTTTCAGGAGACGGTCTAAGGGTCCGGTCTAGAAAGAAAAGAGAACTCTCAACAAGCTGGAACTAATCAAGATCAATAGGAAGAGGAGTTAGCTATAAATTAATTTTTTTGACAAAGTTCATGCCACGACGATCTATATGGAAGGGCTGTTTTGTTGATGCATTCCTGTTGAAGTTGAAAAAGAGACAAACACTCATGTTTAAGCTCCCGGATCTGCTTGGATTATCGTATAATAAGAGGAGCGAGCCGTCTTAGGAAATGACTGAACTTAAAAGACAGATGCCACCGCTGCGAGGGAGTCACTTGTCTGATCTTGCGGTGCACTCACTCCCGTTACGAGAATGAAATGACGCCCCAGCTCGACTCGAGACCAAGACTCCTTCCTTACAACTCGCACCAATAGCGGCACTGAGCGGCCGGAGATTTATTGAAAAGGCAGCCGCCCCTCCCCCCCTAGCCGCCTACCTACTCGTGCTCGTATCTCGATCGGAGGTTAAGAGTGTGGTCCGGCGGAAAAACTGAAGTCGTCCGTATCAAGTGATACGTTAATTGCTCAGTAGTGCTTCGCCACTACCGTAGCTGGCGGAAATAGCTTAATGGTAGAGCATAGCCTTGCCAAGGCTGAGGTTGAGGGTTCAAGTCCCTCCTTCCGCTCTTGGCTTCGTCGTTTAGTGGTAACGAGTAGAGTAGGCATCGCCTCTCGATCCAATCCGTCTTTCCCTGGCCTCCCCAACACACTCTTGATACGAAAGAAACCTCCCGCCATAGAATAGAGAAGAAAGAGATCTAAAGTCTGGGTCCCCTCGATCACCCTTCCCTTGAACCTGAACTGGTCGAGAGAGATGAACCCGCACCACATTTGATAACCTTCGAACTGAAACCCCCAACTAGAGATGGAATTCCAGAACCTAAACAACTCAATGGAGAGCTCCGTGACCGGTTCAATTCAAGGGAAGGTCCACCAATAATGGAAAGGCCATTCCCCTCCCTATCCGTTTCTTGATCCCTCATTCCACGAATTCGTTGTTACTGATTCATTCAAGGACTGAAAGCTTTTCGTTTTATGAAAAGGCATAGACTCCCTCCCCACTTCTTTGTCTTATTAGCGCAGGTCTTCGTCAATGATGAAAGCCGCTGAACTTCAGACTCGAGTTGAGAAAGAGGGCTAGGCCAAGGATAGGAGGGCTTTCAGGGACTGGGGAAGACGGGTGGATTATAGAGCTAGGGGCAGATCAGAGGTTTGTCCATTGGGATTGGGCATGGACGAGCCTCGACTGGGCCAGCATTGATGAAAAAAAAACTTATCCCATCGCATCATTAACCGGTGTAGGATTAAAGATCAGGTCCAGGATTCGAGTCAAATCGACCTTCCCTCTCATCTCAGGGTGAGGCAAGGTAGCTTGCTCGTTCGTTGTTCAATATCTCGGCTGCTCAAGAAGTTGGACTAGCTGCTCCTCCGACCCGGAGTGGATTCTAGGGGAAGGGCAGAGCCTCACCTTGCAGTAAGTAGGAAGGTCTTCGTTGCTGGGACGGGTTCAAACTGGACTGAAGGGAGGAGGAATGAAAGACTCCGATCTTACTGGGGATTCATCACTGGCTAGGGCTTTCGAATCAAAGCATGGGCATCTGCAACTAAGAGGGAACAGTAGATCGTCGATTGAAGAGCCAGGTCAGTCAACTTCTATTGATTATTGATTCGACTAGAGGGACTCCTAGCAACTTGTAGGGGCCCCATGGAGATGCAGGAGCCGCCAGCCGAGCCGGATCGACCAATAAATGATAGGCCTGAGGGATGGGCTCATTCGACTAATTAGTGATCCCTGGCCCTACCTAACAAAGAGATGTCCCTAAACTAAAATAAGAGGGGATTGGTTGATCGGAAAGCTCGGGCAGGAGTAGAGTAGGACATTCCATAAAAATCTTTCTGATCCGCTAGCTCTCACTCCTTGCCCTATTAGGTCAAGCAGCTTCACTCCTCTCAAATCCTATTTTTTCATCGACAGGTAGGGTTAATTCTAAGGTTCCTTATTCCGGTTGTCAAGCGGAAGAAGAGGGAGAAAGAATGGGCACAGCCCCACCAGCAGCCCGCGTTTTCGACCCGAAAGGAATGGAAAATGAAACAAGAATCTGTGTTCACTATCTATGGAGCGGAGTGACTATCCTTAATCTCCTCTTCCCT